CTTTCTTTTTAACATATTTATTCTACGATGAAATGAAACATTAAACAAAAGGATTTGCAAATAAAAGAGCTAATGCCACGACCAGTCCATAAATTGTTAAAGCTTCCATAAAAGCCAGACTAAGCAATAAAGTACCTCGTATTTTACCCTCTGCTTCTGGTTGTCTCGCAATACCTTCTACGGCTTGGCCCGCAGCAGTACCTTGACCAACCCCAGGTCCGATAGAAGCAAGCCCTACAGCCAATCCAGCAGCAATAACGGAAGCAGCAGAAATAAGTGGATTCATGGTAAGTTCCTCGCACCAAAAAGATAAATGGTTACTAATACAACCAACTGATGAATTAGTACTTAATATACTTTTACTATTTCATTTACTAAACTCATTTTTTCTTTCTTGATCTTTATCACTAAGATCTATCGAGTCGAAGTAGCTAAAAATTCCAAATGCAATTCAGAAAATTACTGAATTGTCAGAACTACTTTGATCTACCGTTCGTTTTTCCTTTCTACCTTATGTAAATAGATATATATATACGGTTTTAGTCATTGCGTTTCCTTGTTTAGAAAATATTCTATTCTTTCTCTTTGATTCAATTCACAATCACAGACAAAATAGAAAAAGGACTAATATGGGAATCCATCTAAATGCAGTGGGCTAGAAAAAAAGATAAAAGATAATATAAGGGTAATTACTATTTCACTAGTCAATAGCATCTACTTTGCTTCTTCCATAACGTAAATCACCTGCATCTTTTCTTCTCTCTTATTTTATTCTATTACATATTAGATTATTAATTAGATTCTTAGATATTAGATTCAATCATATTCTGGAACCATTCTTCGAAACATACACAATGATTTATACTCATAGGCATTACATATACATATATGTAGTAGGATCCCGAACCCTTCTTTTCCGATTTCTGCAATATCATCTATCTTTCTTCATATATACATAAATAAAGCTATTTACATCTTCTTCTCCAACCCAGTGGATTATATTGAACCCCCATATTCCTTTCATTCGGATAAGCTTCAAAAAAGACTATTTCAAAAGTTATTCAATGATGACCCTCCATGGATTCACCTATATAAGCCGCAGCCAAAGTTGCAAAAATAAGAGCTTGAATACCACTTGTAAATAATCCAAGAAACATGACAGGTATAGGAACTACTGAAGGCACTAAAGAAACAAGAACAACAACCACTAATTCATCAGCCAATATATTCCCGAAAAGTCGAAAACTAAGAGATAAAGGTTTTGTGAAATCTTCTAGAATATTAATTGGTAAAAGTATTGGAGTTGGTTGAATGTATTTCCCGAAATATCCCAATCCTTTTTTGCTAAGACCCGCATAGAAATATGCCACTGACGTGGGTAAAGCTAAAGCAACAGTAGTATTTATATCATTCGTGGGCGCGGCTAACTCCCCATGAGGTAACTTTATGATTTTCCAAGGTAAAAGAGCACCTGACCAGTTAGAAACAAAAATAAATAGGAACATCGTTCCTATAAATGGAACCCAAGGACCATACTCCTCTCCAATCTGAGTTTTGCTCAAGTCTTGAATAAATTCAAGGACATATTCAAAGAAATTCTGACCGTTAGTCGGAATGGTTTGTGGATTCCGAACAGCTATGATGACTGAACCTAATAAGATAGCAATTACAACCCAAGAAGTGATAAGTACTTGGGCATGAATTTGTAAACCTCCTATTTGCCAATATAAATGTTGGCCTACTTCTACACCTGATATATCATATAACCCTTTGAGTGTTTTAATCGAACATGGTATCACATTCATATTGTCCTCTAAAAGAAAGAAAACTTCAAAAAAAGTAATTATTTTTATTCAACCATCTCTTTCTCAATTCATCTATGTTCATTCATGAATTTAAGTTCTGAATCGTATATTTCGGATACTGAGAAATCACATAAAAAAAAATACCAATCATTTTATTTTTTCAATATTATTCAATATTCAAAACATAGTGAAAACTCCAAAAGATGTAAACCAAAATAGTAACAATCAAAGAGAGTTCACCAAAAACAAACTAATCTTCTTATTTATTCTTATTAATGATAAGATAATCAATCCTTTTTTATAGAACTAGATTTTAGATAACTAGAACGGCCCTCACAAATTGCAGATACTAATTTGGTAAGAATCAATCGAATCGAAGCTATAGCATCATCGTTGGCCGGAATGGAAATATCCGAAAGATCTGGGTCACAATTTGTATCGATTAAACAAATCGTCGGAATACCCAAAATGAAACATTCTCGAAGAACCATATATTCTTCTTGCTGATCAACGATAATTACAATATCAGGCAATCCCGTCATATATTTGATCCCACCCAGATATGTTTGCAAGGTAGATAACTTTCTCTTCAACATTGCTGCATCTCCTTTGGGGAGACGATTGAGTTTACCCATCTTTTGTTCTGCTCTTAAGTCCCTGAACTTCTGAAGTCTTGTTTCTGTAGTAGACCAATTCGTTAACATACCACCAAGCCATTTTTTATTAACATAATGACATCGAGCCCTTCTTGCTGCTGATGCTACTAAATCCGCTGCTTTATTTTTGGTGCCAACGATTAAGAATTCTTTTCCCTTACTTGCTGCATCAAAAACTAAATCGCAGGATTCTGATAAAAAACGAGCAGTTATAGTAAGATTTGTAATATGAATACCTTTACGTTTTGCAGAGATGTAAGGAGCCATTCTCGGATTCCATTTATTAGTACCATGACCAAAATGAACTCCTGCTTCCATCATTTCTTCCAAATTGATGTTCCAATATCGTCTTCCCATTTTTCCACACTTTCTCTTTTTTTTTTCAAAGAGATTCAGTACCCTGTGAAATAAATAATTGTTCCGACGGAACCTTCTACCAGGATTGACCATTTATCTACGACCCAAACCATTAATTTCATTATTTCTTTTTTATTTAATGGATTACGAAATCCATAATAGGACCAGAGAGTTAAAGTAAAAAAAAAAAGAATGAACCTCTTGTTAGGAATTAGTAAATTACATTACGTATATGATGTTTCGTGGAAAGTGTTTGGATCACAAGAAAAAAATAATTCTCTATGATGTAACAAAATATCTCTCATTTCGAACTCAAATAGATTCTTCCTTTTGATTTTCAAATGAAGATTTTTGTCTTGCTTTGAACGATATACTAAATTTTTGAATCCGGTACCGACCGGTATAATCCCCCCCAGAACAACGTTCTCTTTCAGGCCTTTCAACCAATCAATACGACTTCGTAGAGCAGCTTTTGCTAAAACTCGAGCAGTTTCTTGAAAACTCGCTTCGGATATGAAACTTTGAGTATTCAGAGATGACTTCGTTATTCCCAAAAAGATTGCCCGATAACAGATCGCTTCGTCCAAAACGCGCCCTGCTCGCTCTGCTCGTAACAATCCAATAAATTCCCCAGGTAAAAAAACATTAGACATTCCATCTTCTGAAACCAAAACTCTTGATGTTACTTGACGTACAATAATCTCTATATGTCTATTATGGATCTGTACCCCCTGGGATCGATAAACCTTTTGGATCTTATTAACCAAAGAGATACGACTTTGAGCTATGGTTAGTTCAGCTCCAATAAAGAATCCCCAGGGGATCCCAAGAATCCTTCGGATACGTTCGTCCCAACCTTCAACTCTTCTTTCGAGGTTCATCGATATTGAATCAATTGAACGAATTTCTAAGATTTGTTCCACTTTTGGAAGACCTTGCGTTATGTCACCAGATCTCGATTTTTCATATAGAAATGTAATTAATGTATCTCCTTCATAAAAGGTTTCCCCATAATGACCATGGACAGTTGCTCCTGGAGTGACCAAATAAGGCTTAGCTGATCTTATAACTAAAGAGTCAACATGAACAATGAAAATTTGACCAGATTTTTTTATGTGTGATCCGTATTTCAATATACATACATTTTCACAAAGGAATTGTCCAAGGCTCATTATTGTCCATGCCTCTTCACAAGAATCGTGATGGATAAAACACCAATTCAAATGGAATGAATTCCAAATGATGTTACTGCATGGATCGGGATTATAAATCCCACTATTTTCATCTAGGAAACAGTATTTAAATGGAAGTACTTGAAGCACTTGGAAAGTCTGTTGAGATATTTTTTCAAGTAAAAAGTATTTCTTTAAAAAGACTTGATTATAAGTTCTTAAATAGTAAGATGAACAAAAATTTACTATTTTAGGCACAATAGCACCTAAAGGACCCAAAAAATACCTAATTGGAGTCATGGGATCCGATTCTTTTTCTTTTGTCGCATTATTATATCTCGAAGTATTGAAGGGACCAATTTGATAACAATTGGATGATGACAAGATTAGGAAAGATTGGCATTGCTTATTCTTATTCAACAACGTACCAAGAGTTCCCTGATGTTGGGTAAATAATGGAATCTTCACCTTGGAATCAAAAGGATTTCTATGGATACGATCTAATTCCTTATTGGAAATCAATCCTGAACCTGCCGTATCATACCTTTTTTCGGTATACGAAATAGCGGGATTTACTAACTCAATTCGGATGAAATCACGAAACAGATCATTTGCCCTTATTTCAACAAAAGAAGCATTAACCTCTTCTTCTAGAGAACTCTTTTTTTCTTGGTCCCAAGTCAATACTAAGCAAGCCCGAACTAATTGAATACTTGTATGAGAAATTCCTCGAATTGACTTGCCATTTCCATAAAGTATATAATTGACAATTCGAAGTTGGACATTATCCTTTTCCTGCAAGAGATCTTGAGAGAAGAGTGGTGTGAAATTTATCCCATCAGCTTTTTCATATGTGACTACGGGCCGAACCAAAACAAAATACTTTTTTTTGGTAGGTGTAATCCGTTGGACATAGATCCAATTTTTCAATGTTTTTGATACTTTAGAATTCTTTTTTTCCATTCCTGGTGGTATCAAAATACCACTGTGTCCAGATATTTTATCCACCTCTCCAGAAAAATGAATATCTCCAGAAAATATTTTAAGTTCCATACTTTTTTTTTTTCTCTCCACTCGCACTAATCCACCTACTCGACTTCTTGTATTTAGATTTAAAGCAAGTCGTGTATCTATTCCAACGATACTATTGTTCCGGACCATTATGGTCGAAGATCCAGGTAAGATATGCACTTCCTCGGGAATGAAAAAAAATCTATCTACTTTCATTTGGTATTTTGGACTAAATTCTTTTGCTCCTCGGTACTCAATCAAATCCTCTTTTTTTACGATTGAATCTACTTCGACAATCCCATATTTAGTAATTCCCGAACTGCTTCTTCTATATCGCGGATCATCAAAATATGCAAGAATACTATTCCTACGTAAGATACCATTTCTAGGTATTTTCATCGAAATATCAAAACAGGGTATTAATTTATTTTCTTGTTCTTGATCATATTGTAAGGGAATCACAAATCTATGTCTTCGCTTTTTAGCCAAGGAATTCTCTTGACGAATAGAAGTAGAAGGCTCTATGAGATTCCAATGACCCTTGGGTATGATTCGATAAGGTTTTGAATAGTCAAGAATTTCCCTATCTTTTTTCGCAAAAGTATCCAACAATTTATGTCTTACTTGATCATTAGTCAGTGAGAGATCAAAGATATATCTTTCTTCGCGCGAAAGAGAATTAGCATTCATTTGATCTTGATCCTTGTGGAGTGAAAAAGATATTCTATTAGATCTGCATAGACCTCCTGCTAATATCCATAAATGACTTGTTTTTGGTAATAGATGAACATTACTATATGGATATTCGGGCGCATGATAGCCATCAGTACTCCAGTGCATTTCTCCTTCTGACTCAGAATAAATATGTTTTTGAACCCTCTCTTTAAAATGAAAAGTGGACGTTCCGGCACGAATCTCGGCAATCACTTGTTCTGATTTTACATATTGATCATTTTGAACTAAAATCAAACTCTTTGTTGGAATATTCACCTTATGTATAATATCTCGACTCTCAATAGTTACATAAAAGTCTATAAAACATAGAAAAGCAGGATGCCCATGACGGGTACGTGTGGGCTGAACCAAACCTTCATCAAATCTTATTTTTCCATTAGCGGGAGCTCGTACATGTTCGGCAGTACCACCTGTGAATACTCCACCAGTATGAAAAGTTCTTAATGTTAGTTGAGTCCCCGGTTCCCCAATCGATTGACCCGCAATAATGCCTACGGCTTCTCCCAACTCGACCAGATCACCATGAGTAGGACTCCGGCCATAACATAATTGACAGATCCAAGATGTACTCCTGCAAGTAAAAGGGGTTCGAATATATATTGGGTGTGCTCGAAAGGTTATGAATCGATTAACAAGTCCAATTCCAATATCTTTCTTTCGAGGGGCAATGCATCGTAGACCAATATATATATCGTCTGCTAATACACGACCAATCAGTGTTTGGAAAAAAATCTTTTCCGTCATCCCTTTTCGAGGACTCACGGAAATACCTCGGATAGTACCACAATCCGTTCTACGTACAATAATGTGTTGAACTACTTCAACAAGTCTACGCGTGAGGTATCCAGCATCTGATGTTCGTACAGCAGTATCTACAACTCCTTTGCGGGCTCCGTAGCAAGAAATTATATATTCTGTCAAAGAAAGCCCTTCCCGTAAATTGCTTTGAATGGGTAAATCAATCATTTGTCCTTGAGGATCCGACATTAATCCTCTCATACCTACTAATTGGTGTACTTGAGATGCATTTCCTCTAGCCCCTGAAAAGGACATTAGATGGACTGGATTAGATGGATCAGTCATCCGAAAATTAGGATTCATTTCTTGTCTCAAATATTCACTTGTAGCATACCATATCTCAATGGATTGACGTAATTTTTCTACCACATGTACATTCCCATAATGATGGTTTTTCTCTAAAAGAAAACTTTGTTGTTCAGCGTCTTGAACTAACCATCTCTTAGAAGGTATTGTTAAAAGATCATCAATTCCTAATGAAATAGATGTAATAGTGGCTCGCTGGAAACCCAAAGCCTTCACTTGATCCAGGATATGTGATGTATATGCCATTCCGAAATGATCTATTAATCTGCTAATAAGTCGTTTCATAGCAGTTCCATCTATCACCTTATTGTGAAAGACCAGATTGGTCCGTTCTGCCATAAGGACCTCCATATTCTGCTGAGTAAGATTCCACAATGGGCCTGGGTCAGTGATTCGAAAACTTCCTTTCCTCAATCTTGATTCACACAGAAATTAAAAAATTATCATACCGGTGAAATTCGAGAGACCCGAATTCCCACGAGTATGGACATCATTAATAGAAATAGAGAAATAGAATTTCTTAGTTTCTCTTTGATTTATATAATTGAGAATTTATGTATATTATAGATTTGATCTAGATTTATATCTATATTCTATATGTATCTATAATTCTATATATAGATAGTATAGCATGAGTTAGCTATACTATGAATAGGCCCG